TCTTTTTTTGTTTGTCCGCTATTTTATTGTACGTAATAAAGCGAAAAAAGGTTCTGATACATATGGAAAACCGAAACCAAGACCCGGAATTCTTACTGAACAGAATCCAAAAGCATTACTCTTTCGACACAAGATAAAGGTTGTAGAAAATTCCTTTTCTTGTGTCGAAGACTAGGAAGACAAAAAATCCCTCCTAGAATTATTTGTTGCCCACATTTCTAGTTCGTTCTATATACCCGTTTGATTATGCTAATATCTATCGAAATTTTATTCGAAAATTTTAATAGGATACATTTTAGGTTAGTTATGACATTGAAAATTGAAATCTGAAAATGGTAACAAAGTCGTACCAATTCAATTTGATTTTCCTAAAAAAACAAAGAAATAAGTAGGAAGATCAGAAAGTAAAATAAAAAAGTCTTCTTCCAAAAAAGATATACCTATTGTGACTACTAGTAATGCGGTACAAAGGATTTCCCGAAGTTTGGACAATAAGAGCAAGTAAATAAAAGGTTTTTCCGGATTTCATTTTTTTAGAACTGACAACAAGAATTTTCTTCTTTTTCCAAACTTGATGTCAATAAGTACGCGAGTCTAGAAATTCATTTCGGCCAATTGAACCTTCTCGAACTGTTTCTTTTTAAGAACCAAAAATATTTGTGCCAAGATAACAGATGCCAAGAAGAACAAAAGACCTTGAACACGTAATGGGTCTTGAAGTACTACTTCTGCATCTCCCTGACCAAACCCACCCACATTAGGATTACTGGTTAATGGTTGATCAAATTTTATGGATTCGCCCTCTGAAACAAGAAGTTCGGGTCCTGGAGGGATAATATCAACCACTTGACGTCCATCCGACGGATCCGTTATGGTTATTTCATACCCGCCTTTTTCTTTTCGGAGGATTTTACTTACTATACCTCCTCCTGTAGCATTATAAACTGTATTGTTACTCTTACTTCCGTCGGGATAAATCTGACCCCTTCCTCTATTCCCTCCTACGTATATAGGATATTTTAAGAAGTGAACATCTTTCTTAGTTGCGGGATCGGGGGAAAGAATAGGAAAGGTGATTTCACTATATTTCTGACCAGGGACAGGCCCTATCACAAGAATATTTGTTTTATTAGGGCGATAGCTCTGAAAAGACAAATTGCCTATCTTTTCTTTCATCTCGGGAGAAATACGATCCGAAGGGGCTAATTCAAATCCCTCCGGTAAAATAAGAACAGCCCCCACATTTAAACCCCCTTTCTTACCATTAGCAAGAACTTGTTTCACTTGCTTATCATAAGGAATTCGAACAACTGCTTCAAATACAGTATCAGGAAGTACCGCTTGTGGAACCTCAATATCGACGGGCTTATTGGCTAAATGACAATTAGCACATACAATACGCCCAGTCGCTTCTCGTGGATTTTCATAACCTTGCTGTGCAAAAATTGGATATGCACTTGAAATGGATGCCCGAGTGATGATATATATCATGAGCGATACGGAAATAGATCGAGTAATCTGTTTCTTGATCCAAGAAAAAGTATTTCTAGTTTGCATGGTCTAATCATTGATCCGAAAATTTCTACAATAAATTGGGTAGGTTGCTGATATAGTTCCCTATCCACGATTCTGCTATTTATTGGAATTATTTTACTGGAATACTATAGAATGAAAATCCCCCGGATAAAAAGCTTTTAATGTTTATGTAGAACTACAACGGAAGAAACATTCTAATTCTAATTGGATTAGATTTATTTAATACTGGTCGAGCATTTCTCAATCATTCATTGAATGATAAATAACTACAAGTGACGGAGATACACGATTTAAATAACGGAAAATCCAATATTTAAAAATAGTATCGAGAATAACTGGAAAGGTGGAAACAAGACCAGATATTATTTGATCATTATGAACAAATCCAAACTCTTTGTAGACAGAATCAATCATTAGTTCCCAACCGTGGGGTGAATGAAATCCGATACATAAATCCGTTAATAAAAGAATCAAAAAAGCTTTTACTGTATCACTTAAGTTATATAGGAATTCCTGAGCCCAAGAGTTAAGAATAACAAGTTCTTCATTACCTAAAATAGAATAACCGCTTAGAATAACAAAACAGATTATATTTGTCGAGAAGTCCAAAATCGTATGGATACGATCCTCATTGTGTATCTTGATTAATTGGATCGTTTCTTTGTGGATTTCTGTAGGAAACTTTTGTAAATGTGTCTCGGAGTATTTCTTCATCATTTCGTCCAAGAAGAGGATTTCCTCTAATTCTATGAACTTTTCTAGAATACTTTTTTCTTGAGTCTCATTCAAAAAAATTTCGGATTGACCAGTATTCAACCAATTAGTCACCCAAGATTCTAGACATTTTCTAAATGAGAGAGAAATCCACCAGGGCAAAAATACTATAGATGCAAGATAGAAAAGAGGAGTGAATACTTTCTTTTTTGCCATTTTTCATCTGTGAATTATTAATTAACCCACTCCATTCGTGGACTTTATGTGATCGAATATTGCTTTCACACATGAGTTCTACACAAGGTATCAAATTTAGTAGTGATTGTCTTTGAATATCTAGAAAGACGACAGAAATAGACTAAGACGTCACTTCAAATTCGAATGAAGAAATAAGAAAAATATTGTTTCCAGATATCTCATAAAATTCAAATTCCAAACAAGTGTCTCCTTTCACTGAATGAGTGAACGAATTCTTTTTTTTTTTTTCAGTTTATTTAAGTTAAGTATTAAGTAAGGAATGAATAGTATTTAGATTTTTAGATGAAGGGCCTCCTTATTCTAGTCTATCAAAATATAGAATATTTCGAAAAACTTACAACGATTACCCATAGCCACGAGTAGAATAAGTGTGAAAAAGATGTTGTGATGATCAAGAAAATGAGCAGCAAAACAAGAGAGAAATGGGCCTGTTATTAAATCAAGTTTTCATTATTAAGAAAACAGTTGTTATTAATTAAGGAATACATAAAGAAAGAATAAAAAAAAGGACGATTGACAAAAAGAATTGACAAGATATGATTTATCTGCATCTAAAGTATCATTTCCAACAAATATTGAATTGAACTTTAAAAAAAGAGGAATTGATTTCTTTTTTTCGAAATCATTTAATTTAATATATATAAGATTAAGATAAATTGAATATTGAATATAGTAGTTCGCTTTGTTCTACGTTTGAATTGCATGGATTTGGATACGTATAAAAAACAACAAAATTTATGTTTTATGTTTTAGGGTTGTTCCATATACGTCGGCTTTGGCTCAATTGAACGTTCTGACAAAACTTCAGTTAAGTTATTTATAGAAAATCCTTGCATTTTTTTCTTCTGCCAGTAATTACTTTTCTCAAAAGACTTCAATCGGTACGCGCAAGAAATAGGCCAATTCCGCGGCTTTTTGTTCAATTTCTCGTGGAGTCAAATTTTCATCGGTACGGGTCAACGGAATAGCCCCCCTTCCTCTGATGTCCATATAAAGAACACGACGCGCATAAAGACCCTCTTTAACTTCTATCCGAACGGATTGAATATCCTTTATAAGGAATCGGAGGAATATGCGACGATTTTTTCCAGGAAACCCCCAACGAAAAATACACACTATTCCTTCCTTTCTATCGAATCGATCATAACCACTACCTACATTCCAGGAAATTGTGCACCACAAATAGGAACTAATAAAGAGACCCGCGATCCCGTAGAAAGACATTACGATCCCTTGTGGAAAAAAAATGATTTGCTGAGACGGAACAAAAGATAGCAAATTTCTACCAAGATAACTGGAAGTTCCAACCAATAAGAATCCTAATGAACCTAAAAAAACGATAAGAGCCCAGCAAAAATTACTTAGTTTTCGAGACCCCGTTATAAGTTCTATCCATATATGTTCTGATCGCCAACTCATACTTGATCCTATTGCATTTTATTAGAATTGAGAGAATACCCCAAATGATTTTAACTTTACTTTTTTGTTTCCCAAGGAATGCTCATCAACTAGCACTAGTTTGGTATGAACTAGCACTAGTTTGATGTGAACCTTTAGGAGTAGGAATAATTCAGCAAATTGGTTAGATCTAAAATAATAATATACCCTTCATATGATCCCAATATACATATTGATATACATATAAATTAGATCCACCAACTTTCCATTTTAGGCATCCAGCAATTCTGATCTATTTGAAACTAGCTAGAATTCATTTACCCATAGATCGTTTTCGGAAGACATAAGAACTTTTTCCTTTCTATTTGGTGGAACTCTCATATGGTATATCATATTTCCAAAAATCAATATCTGTGTTATGTTACAAACCGAAGTCTCAAACAAACGGACGAGATCGGGTCCCCTCAAATCTAAACAATCTTGTTTTTTTGAACATGAAGAAATAAGGAAGCCATTGCAAGTGCCGGAAATACTAGGCCTACTAAAGGCACAAAAATAGAGGGAAAATTTAAAGTTGTCATAAAATGGGTACCTCGATTTACTATATTATTGATTGTACCTGTTATTTTTTTTTTACTATTTTCTAGTTACAATAATTATAATTCAGAATTGTAATTATTATGAATTCGTAGTTATTATTAATAAATTCCATAACATAAAATAATTAATTCAATTTGACAATTTTTAGTAGAGATAAGAGATAGAAGTATATATATCTAACTAAATGAGTAGGAGTATAGAAACTAAGTCCAAGGAATCGAAACGAAAAAAATGGACTTATTCATCTTTCTACATGAAAGATACGTATGACAATCAACGTTATTATTTTTCTTCAATTCTTTTCTTTGTGTTTTTTTTGTTTTATTCTTGTCTTCGAAATTGACTATTTACTAAAGCAATAATTTCTTAGAAATTTGCGAAAGATGAAAATGGATGCTTTATTGAACTGTCTTTTTTGATTTCTGAGATGACTCATAGACCTTACATATTGGATTGTAATTCAATTTTTGGGAGTTCGTTTTATTTACCTAATT